TTTAAAATTAATATATAAAATATTTAATATATTATATAATTATTAAATTACATATAAAAATCTAATAATCAATATGTAATTTATATTAAAATTTAGTTTATAAAAAATTTATTTTTTACAAAAATAAGAAATATAATTTATAATTTTAAAAAATTTTAATTTAATTTAATTAATTAATTATAAATTTTTATTTATATATATAAATTAATAAATTTATTAATTAAACAATATTAATATATATAATTTTTTATTATAAAAATAATAAAAGAAATATTTACAATATAAATTTATTTTTAGTGCCAGCAATAGCGGTTAAACTAAATATATAAATTAATTAATTTTATATAATTATTAATTATAATTATTTATTAAAAAAAATAATTTTTTGATAAAATAAAAAATTATTAAAAAAATTAAATATTATAAAGAATTAATAAATTATTTAAATAAACTAGGATTAGATACCCTATTATTAATAATTAAATTTATTTTAATTAATTAGTAAAAGTAAAATTTGAAAATTAAAATTATGGCAGTATTTTAACTATTTTAGAGGAATTTGTATTTTAATTTGTTAATCCACAAAAAGAATAACTTAAATTAATAAAATTTATGTATGTTCGTTATAAAAAAATTTAATAATAATATTTTTGGTAAATTTAATATAATTTTATTTCAGATCAATATTTAATTTTTAAATAAGAATAATATGAATTACAATAAAATAAATTTTTTAATAAAATTTTAAAATTTTAATAAAGAATGGATTTAATAGTAAATTTAATTAATTAATTAAATTGAATTAGTTTTTAAATATGTACAAATTGCCCGTCGCTTTTATAAAATAAAATAAGTCGTAACAAAGTAATTATACTGGAAAGTGTAATTAAATATATTTAAATTTGTTAGTTTTATTATTAATTTTAATTATTTTATTATTAATATTAACTGTAAATATATTAATTTCTAAAAAAATATTTAAAAATCAAGATAAGATTAGTCCTTTTGAATGTGGATATGATTCTTTATCAAATAATCGAATACCTTTTTCTTTACAATTTTATTTAATTACCGTTATTTTTTTAATTTTTGATGTAGAAATTGCTTTAATTTTACCTTTAATTAAATCTATACAATTTTATTTATATATATTAAGTTTAAGAATAATTATTATTTTATTAATTTTATTATTTGGTTTGTTATTAGAATGAAAAGAAGGTGCTTTAAATTGATTTAAATAAATTTTTGTAATTTATATATATATATATATATATATATATAAGTGTATTTTGCACTAAAATTTTTGAAGTTTTAGGAGATAATTATTATTTATCATGTATATTAAATAAAAAAAATATAAATAAACTAATTTTTAGATTCAATTTCGGCTTGAAATTATGATATATTTTTATCTATTTATAAAAGGAATATATTTAAATTTATAATATTTATTTTGCTAATAAAAGTTATTGAAAGATTATTCTTAATAAAATAATTAAATTAGTTTTTGTGTATAAATTTTAAATTAATTAATATAATAATAAAATTTAAGTAGAATTAGTATAAATTAGAATTTTTATTTATTTATAAAAAAATTATAGAAATAGAAAATATTATTTATATATTTAAAATTTACCTTTTGTATTAGGGTTTATTAAAATAAAATAAAATTTTATTTTCTCGAAATAAATTGATTTAATTTATTATTATAATTAATATATAATTATTATTATAAATAATGAATTGGAAGTAAAATATTTTCATAATTTAATATCTAGTTATTTTATAAATTAATTAAATTAATATTATAATAAAAATATTTTTGTAAAAAATAAATTATAATTAATAAATTAAGGGATAAACTTTAATTTAAAATTAGAATAATTAATAATTATTATTTAAAATAATTTTATAATTAAAAATATTTATAAAAATTTAATTTTTAATAATTAATATTTAATAAATAAAATTTATAACATTATCTAATAATTTATAAAATTAAATATAAAATATTATAAGTATTAAAATAATGATAAAATTAGTAAAAAAAAAATAATTAAATTAATAAATTTTTTATTTTAATTTAAGGAATTAGACAAAAATTTTTATTCAACTGTTTATTAAAAACATAGTTTTTTGATTATAATATAAAATATAATCTGCTCCATGAAAAATAATTTAAATTAGCTGCAGTATATTAACTGTACAAAGGTAGCATAATCATTTGTCTTTTTAATAAGGTCTAGAATGAATGATTTAATGAAATAATAATTGTCTCAAATTAATAATTTAAATTTAATTTTAAGTAAAAATTCTTAAAAATAAATAAAAGACGAGAAGACCCTATAGAATTTAATTAAATAAATTTTATTTATTATTAAAATTAAATTATTAATAAATTTTATAAATTTTATTGGGGAAGTAGAAGAATTTATATAAATTCTTTAAATTTATTTCATAAATAAATGTAAAAAAATAAATTTTATTATATTAATATTAAAATAAATTACCTTAGGGATAACAGCATAATAAATTTAAATAGTTCATATTGATAAATTTGATTATGACCTCGATGTTGAATTAAGATAAATTTTAAATGAAGAAATTTTTAAATTTAGTCTGTTCGACTATTAAAATCTTACATGATTTGAGTTTAGATCGGTGTAAACCAGATCGGATTCTATCTTTATTTTTTTTAATATATATTTGTACGAAAGGACTTTATATAAAAATAAAATTTAAAAAATTGAATAAAATTAATTATTTAAATAAAATTACTTTATCATAAAAGTGTTTAAATTTAGAATTTAATTATATGAATAAAAAATTCATAAGTAATAATAATATTTATAATAAATTTTAATTCGTTTATTGTTTGTTTAGATATAATAATTATAGTATTAATTTCAGTTGCTTTTTTAACTTTATTAGAACGAAAAATTTTAGGTTATATTCAATTACGTAAGGGTCCAAATAAAGTAGGTTATATAGGTTTATTACAACCTTTTAGAGATGCTATTAAATTATTTTCAAAAGAAATAACTATAATTTTAAAATCAAATTTTTTTTTTTATATTTTTAGTCCTTTAATAAGTATATTATTAATATTAATATTATGAATTAATATACCAATTTATTCAAAAGTTATAAATAATGATTTAAATATATTAATGGTATTATGTTTAATAAGAATAGGAGTTTATAGAATAATAATTGCTGGCTGATCATCTAATTCAATATATTCATTAATTGGTAGATTACGAAGAATTGCTCAAACTATTTCTTATGAGGTTAGAATAATTTTAATTATATTAGTAGTTATTGTAATAGTTGAAAGATTTAATTTTAATATATTTTTTATAATACAAAAATATTTATGATTTATATTTATAATATTTCCAATAATATTAATTTTTTTTGTAAGTTTGTTAGCTGAATTAAATCGAACTCCTTTTGATTTTTCGGAAGGAGAATCAGAATTAGTTTCAGGTTTTAATACAGAGTATATAAGAGGGACTTTTGCAATAATTTTTATTGCTGAATATGGAATAATTATATTTATAATGTTTATATTTATTTTTTTTTTTTTAGGAGGAAAGATTATAAATTTAATTTTTTTTATAATTTATTTATTTATATTATTTTTAATTATTTGAGTTCGTGGAACTTATCCTCGTTTCCGATATGATAATTTAATATATATAACTTGATTGAGATATTTACCTATTACATTAAATTATTTAATGTTTATAATTATAATAAAAATATTATTATTTTAGTAAAAAATTATTAGAATAAAATTCTTTTTTATGTTTTCAAAACATAAACTTGGGTATAGTTAAATAATTTATAAATATAATATTATTTAATTATTTAAATAAAATTTTATCAGTTAAATTACAAATTATTGGAGATAAAAAAAAATAAGAAAAATATAGGATAGAAGAAATTTGTCCAATAAAAATATAAGGGTCTTCAACTGGACGAGCTCCAATTCATGTTAAAATGATAAATAATCTAATAAAAATTCAAAATAAAAATTGGTTATTAAAATAAAATTTGAATCCTTTAATTTTATAATTTCTATTAAATGGTATAATTATTAAAATTAAAATTGATAATAATAAGGCAATTACTCCTCCCAATTTATTAGGAATAGAACGTAAAATAGCATAAGCAAATAAAAAATATCATTCAGGTTGAATATGAATTGGTGTAATTATAGAATTAGCTATATTAAAATTTTCAGGATCACCTAAAATATATGGGTTAATCAAACATAAAATTAATAATATAAAAATTATAATAATAAATCCTAACAAATCTTTAATTGAGTAATATGGATTAAATGGAATTTTAAAATAATTTCTATTTAATCCTATTGGATTAGATGAACCTGTTTCATGTAAAAATAATAAATGAATAATAACTATAAATAAAATAATAAAAGGTAAAATAAAATGAATAGAATAAAATCGGTTTAAAGTAGCATTATTAATAGAAAATCCTCCTCATAACCATTTAACAATTATTTCTCCAATATAAGGAATTGCGGATACTAAATTAGTAATAACTGTAGCTCCTCAAAAAGATATTTGTCCTCATGGTAAAACATATCCTATAAATGCTGTTCCTATAGTAATTAATAAGATTACAACTCCTGTTAATCAGGTTTTATGTAATTTAAAAGAGTTATAATATAATCCTCGTCCAATATGTAAAAATAAACAAATAAAGAATATAGATGCACCATTTATATGAATTAATCGTATTAATCATCCATAATTTACATCTTGAATGATATGAATAACTCTGTTAAATGCTAAATCAATGTGTGGAGTATAATGTATAGATAAAAAAAATCCAGTAATAATTTGTGTAATTAAACAAATTCCTAATAAAGATCCAAAATTTCATCAAATAGAAATATTTAAAGGTGTGGGTAATTTAATAATAGTATTATTTAAAATTCTTAAAATATAATTTTTTTTTATAATTGATTTTTTCATTTAATTAATTTTTCGTAATGATATTTTTTTATTAATATATATTTTTACAATTAAAGTTAAACATATAAATAAGTAAATCATAGATAAAATTGTAATAAAATTTTTATTAAATATATATATATATATAATTTCAATATTTAAGTTTATTTGATTTAAATAATTAATAAAATTTATTGAATTAATTTCATTTAACTTAATTCATGATAAAATTAAATTAATATTTAATAGAAATATAATTATTGTTAAAAATATTAAATAAAATTTAATAGGTAATATAATTAAATAATTTCATTTAATTATTATTTTTAAATTATTAATAAATCTTGTAAAATATAAAAATATAATTATTAATCCACCAATAATAATTAAATATATAATAAATGCACATATTGAATAATTTCTTAGAAGATTAATATTTAATGATGATATAATTGCTAATATTAATAAATTTAATCTTATAATTAATGGATTTAAATTTTTATTATAAGAAGGAATTAAATTTAAAATTATATTAATTATAATTATATTTATAAATATTATTGAATTAATTAAAATTAAAGATTTTATCATATCAAAAAATAGTTTAATAAAAATATTAGTTTTGGAGATTAAAGATATATAATAAATATTTTTTTGATGAATTAGTTATAAATATAAATTTATTTTTAATTTACAAAATTAATATTTTTTATTAAATTAATAACTAATATTATATATATATATATATATATATATATATATATATATAAGTATTTATTTTTATTTATTAATATTTTATTTATCAATATTTATATTTGTTTATTTTTATTATTATTTATTAACTACATTAATTAGATTGGAATTTGTAATATTAAGATTGTTAATATTAATTTTTTTATATATGTATATAATTAATACTTTAATAATTTTATATTATTTAGTTTTTGTAGTATGTGAAGGTGTTTTGGGTTTAAGATTATTAATTATATTAATTCGTTCTTTTGGTAATAATAATATAATAATAATAAATTTAATTTTATGATAAAAATAATATTTTGTTTATTTAGAATATTTTTTATATTAATAATTAATAAATTAGAAATATTAATTTTTTTAATTTTTATTTCATTAATATTATTAAGTTTTATTTTATTAATTAATATAAATTATAATGATTATTGAATAAATATATATAGATGAATAGGAATAGATAATTATAGAATAATTTTAATATATTTATCTTTATGAATTATTATATTAATAATAATGGTTAGTTTTAAAGTTAAAAATAAAAAATATTTTGTTTTTATTTTAATAATATTAATAATTTCTTTAATAATAAGATTTTCAATAATAAATTATTTAATGTTTTATTTATTTTTTGAAATTAGTTTAATTCCAACTTTTATATTAATTATAGGTTGAGGATATCAATCTGAACGTTTAAATGCTGGAATATTTATATTTTTATATACTATATTTGCTTCTTTACCTTTATTAGTATTAATTTATTATTTATATAATTATTATGATTCTTTAAATTATATAATTATATTTTTATACAATTTAAATTTGTTAAATTTAAATATTTTTGTAATTTATTTTTATTTATTTTTTGCTTTTTTAGTAAAATTACCTATATTTATATTTCATATATGATTACCAAAAGCACATGTAGAAGCTCCTGTAACTGGTTCAATAATTTTAGCTGGTGTAATATTAAAATTAGGAGGATATGGAATTATTCGTTCTATAATAATTATATTAAATTATTGTGTTAAATTTAATAATATTTTTTTTGTAATAAGTTTGTTTGGGATATTAATATTAAGTTTAGTATGTTTACGTCAATTAGATATAAAAGTTTTAGTAGCTTATTCTTCTGTAGTTCATATAGCAATAATGTTAATAGGTTTATTAACTTTAAGGTATTGGGGTTTATGAGGAGGAATAATAATAATAATTGGCCATGGATTATGTTCTTCTGCAATATTTGTTTTAGTAAATTATTTATATGAACGAAGAAAAAGACGAAATTTAATAATTAATAAAGGAATAATTTATATATTACCATCATTTTCTTTATTTTTTTTTATATTTTGTGTAGCTAATATATCAGCCCCTCCAACTTTAAATTTATTAAGTGAATTAATAATTATTAATGTTTTATTAAATTGATCAATAAATATTTTATTAGTTTTAATTTTAAGAATATATTTAAGAGCAACTTATAGATTATATTTGTTTTCTTATTGTATTCATGGAAAATTTAATAATTTTTTAATAAAAATTTATATTAATAATGTTAATAATTTTTTATTATTATTAATTCATTTAATTCCTTTAAATTTATTAATTTTAAAAATAGATTTAATTTTTTAATTTAAATAATTTAATAAAAATATTGATTTGTGGTGTCAAATATATATGTATTCATATTTTAAATTATATTATTATATTATCTAAGTGGGATTTTTTTCCTTTTTTTTTTTTTTTTTTTTTTTTTTTTTTCTTTAATTTTTATTTTAAATAATTATATATTTTTTTTTGAATGAATAATTTTAAATTTAAATTCTGTAAATTTAAATATATTTTTATTTTTAGATTGAATAAGATTAATATTTATTTTTACAGTTTTAATTATTTCTTCTATAATTATGATTTATATTAGAGAATATATAAATCATGATAATTATAAAAATCGATTTTATTATTTAGTATTTTTATTTATTATTTCTATATTGTTAATAATTTTAAGTCCAAATATAATTAGAATTTTATTAGGTTGAGATGGTTTAGGTTTAATTTCTTATTGTTTAGTAATTTATTATCAAAATTATTCAAGGTATAATTCAGGAATATTAACTGTTTTAATAAATCGAATTGGTGATGTAATAATTATTATTAGAATTAGAATAATTTTTATATTTGGAAGTTGAAATTTTATAAATTATAATAATATAAGAATAATAATTATTTTTTTAATTATTTTAGCTTGTTTTACTAAAAGTGCTCAATTTCCTTTTTCTTCTTGGTTACCTGCAGCAATAGCAGCTCCTACTCCTGTATCTTCTTTAGTTCATTCTTCAACTTTAGTAACTGCTGGGGTTTATTTGTTAATTCGTTTTAATTATATTATTTATAAAAATTTATTTATATTAGATTTAATTATAATGTTTGGATTAATTACAATAATAATAGCTGGTTTATCTGCAAATTTTGAATATGATTTAAAAAAAATTATTGCTTTTTCAACTTTATCTCAATTAGGCTTAATAATAATGATTTATTCAATAAAAAATATAATTTTAACTTTTTTTCATTTAATTATTCATGCTATATTTAAATCAATAATATTTATATGTTCTGGTATTATTATTCATATAATAATTAATTATCAAGATATTCGTTTTATAGGAAATTTAAAAAAATTTTTGCCTTTAACTTTAATAATATTTTTTATTTCAAATTTATCATTATGTGGTATACCTTTTATATCTGGTTTTTATTCAAAAGATCAGATTTTAGAATTTATATTTATTAAAAATTTTTCTTATTTAATATATTTATATTTATTAATTTCAACAATATTAACAGTTTGTTATAGAGTTCGTTTAATTTATTATTTAATAAATAATAATTTTAATTTTATAAGTATTTATAATATTAAAGATTTAAAATTGATAAATTATTCAATAATAATTTTAGTTTTTTTTTCTATTTTTTTTGGGTTATTTATAAATTGATTAATTTTTAATAATATTGAATATATTTTTTTATTTTCTTTTGAAAAATTAATTATTTTAATAATTTGTATAATTTCTTTATATTTAGGTAAAATAATTTATTTATTAAAATTAAATTTTAATTATATATATTTATTAAAATATTTTTTAGGAAAAATATGATTTATATATAATTTAAATATAATAATTATTTATTTTCCTTTAAAGTTTGGTAATAATTATATTTATTTATATGATAAAGGTTGAAGAGAGTTTTATTTTAAAAAATCTTTAAATTTAATGGTTTTAAATATGAATTTTATAAATTTATTAATAAATAATTATTTAATATTAATATTAATAATAATTATATATATAATTTTAATTATTTTATTATTATAATAAATTATTATATAATTAATTATAAATTTTTTATATATATATATATATATATATATATAATTATTTATTTAGATATAAATTAAATTATTTATAAAATTTAAATAGTTTAAATTAAAATATAATATTGAAGATATTAAGATAATAAATTATTTTTAAATAATTATAATTAATTTTAATAATTTTATATTGAAAATATAATGTTTTAAATTTAAACTATATAATTATGAAATTATGATATTTTTCAACAAATCATAAATATATTGGAATTTTATATTTTATTTTTGGTATATGATCAGGAATTGTAGGATTATCTATAAGAATAATTATTCGATTAGAATTAGGAAATCCTGGTTCATTAATTGGTAATGATCAAATTTATAATTCTATTGTGACTACTCATGCTTTTATAATAATTTTTTTTTTTGTAATACCTGTAATAATAGGAGGTTTTGGAAATTATTTAATTCCTTTAATATTAGGATGTCCTGATATAGCTTTCCCTCGAATAAATAATATAAGTTTTTGGTTATTACCTCCAAGAATTTTATTATTAATTTCTAGAATATTTATTGGAACAGGAACAGGAACAGGATGAACTGTTTATCCTCCTTTATCATCAAATTTAGCACATTCTGGTCCTTCAGTAGATTTATCAATTTTTTCTTTACATATTGCTGGAATATCATCAATTATAGGTTCAATTAATTTTATTACTACTATTATAAATATAAAAATTTATAAATTTGAATATATTGTTTTATTTTCTTGGGCAATAATTTTAACAGCTATTTTATTATTATTATCATTACCTGTATTAGCTGGGGCTATTACTATATTATTATTTGATCGAAACTTAAATACTTCATTTTTTGATCCTGCTGGAGGAGGAGATCCTATTTTATATCAACATTTATTTTGATTTTTTGGTCATCCTGAAGTTTATATTTTAATTTTACCTGGATTTGGATTAATTTCTCATATAATTTGTAATGAAAGAAAAAAAAAAGAAGTTTTTGGTTCAATAGGAATAATTTATGCAATAATTTCAATTGGTTTATTAGGATTTATTGTTTGAGCTCATCATATATTTACTGTTGGAATAGATATTGATACACGTGCTTATTTTACTTCAGCAACAATAATTATTGCTGTTCCTACTGGTATTAAAGTATTTAGTTGATTAGCTTCAATAAATGGAATAAAAATTAAATTTTCTGTTTATAATTTATGAATATTAGGATTTATTTTTTTATTTACTGTTGGAGGTTTAACAGGTATTATATTATCAAATTCTTCAGTTGATATTGTTTTGCATGATACTTATTATGTAGTTGCTCATTTTCATTATGTTTTATCTATAGGTGCAGTTTTTGCAATTTTTGGTAGATTTATTTATTGATATCCTTTATTTACAGGTTTATATATAAATCAATATTGATTAAAAATTCAATTTATAATAATATTTTTTGGTGTAAATTTAACTTTTTTTCCTCAACATTTTTTAGGATTAAGAGGAATACCTCGACGTTATTCTGATTATCCAGATTCATATTATTGTTGAAATTTATTTTCTTCATTAGGATCATTAGTAACTTTAATAAGGACTTTTTATTTTTTTTTTATTGTATGAGAATCAATAATTTCAAATCGTATTTTAATTTATGTAAATATTATTGGTAATTCTATTGAATGAATAATAACTTATCCAGCAAATAATCATAGTTTTTATGAAATTCCTAAATTATTTATAAAGAATAATTAATTCTAAAATGGCAGATTAGTGCAATAAATTTAAAATTTATATATATAATTTTAATTATTTTTAGAAATTTCATTATGAGGACAATTAAGATTACAAGATGGGAGATCTTTAATTATGGAAAATATAATTATATTTCATGATCATGTTATAATAATTATTATAATAATTATTATAATAATTATATATATATTGATATTTATATTTAAAAATAAATTAATTAATTTAAATTTATTAGAAGGTCAAATAATTGAAATTGTTTGAACTGTTATTCCAATAATTTTTTTATTATTTTTAGTAGTTCCTTCATTAAAAATTTTATATTTAACTGATGAATTAAATAATTCAATAATTACAATTAAAGTTGTTGGTCATCAGTGATATTGAAGATATGAATATACAGATTTTTATATGGTAAATTTTGATTCTTTTATAATTAATGACTTTGATAATAAAATAATATTTCGTTTATTAGATGTTGATAATCGGTTAATTATTCCTATAAATAATCAAATTCGGTTTTTAGTAAATTCTTCTGATGTAATTCATTCATTTGCAATACCAAGTTTAGGAATAAAAGTTGATGCTGTTCCAGGACGAATAAATCAAGTTAGTATAATAATTAATCGTTATGGATTATATTACGGACAATGTTCTGAAATTTGTGGAGTTAATCATAGATTTATACCTATTGTTATTGAAGTTACTAGAATAAATAATTTTGTTAATTGATTAAAAAACTTTTAATCAATTGAAGTATATAAAATACTATTTTTGATTTAAAAGATCAATTCTTTAATTTAAGATATCAATTGAAAAATTAGTTAATTAATAACATTAAAATGTCATTTTAAAATAATTAAAAATTTTTAATATTTTTTATAATTAGATTCCTCAAATAAGACCTATAATATGATTATTTATTTATTTTTATGTATTAATATTAATTTTTTTAATATTAATAATATTATATTATTTTTATTTATTTTTAAATGTAAAAATTAATAATTTAAAATTTTTAAAAGAAAATTTTAATTTTAAATGATAATAAATTTATTTTCGATTTTTGATCCTTGTACTTCAATAAATTATTCTTTAAATTGATTAAGATCAATATATATTATTTTTTTTTTTCCTAATTTGTATTGATTTATTCCTTCACGTTATAATTTTTTATTTTTAATTATTGTAAATTATTTATTATTTGAATTTAAAATATTATTAAATCATAAAAAAAATACAATAAATATTTTAATGTTAATTAGAATTTTTATTTTTATTATATTAAATAATTTTATGGGTTTATTTTCTTATATTTTTACTTCTTCAAGGCATATAAGATTTAGTTTATCTTTATCTTTAGTATTATGGGTTTCTTATATATTATTTGGTTGAATTAATAATACAAATCATATATTTATTCATTTGGTTCCTCAGGGTACTCCAACATTATTAATATCATTTATAGTATTAATTGAATCAATTAGGAATTTTATTCGTCCTGGAACTTTAGCTGTTCGATTATCAGCAAATATAATTGCAGGTCATTTATTAATAACTTTAATTTCTTCTACTGGAACTAGTTTAAGAATTATTTTATTATTATTAATATTATTAAGACAATCAGTTTTAATTGTTTTAGAATTAAGAGTTTCTATTATTCAAGCTTATGTATTTACTGTATTAAGAACTTTATATAGATCAGAAACTAGATATGAAAAAATTTTATCAACCATTTCATTTAGTAACTTTAAGTCCTTGACCTATTTTAACTTCTTTTAGAGTTATAATTATATTAATTGGATCAATATATTGGTTTCATTATTTTAATTTAAATTTAAGATTTTTAGGATTTATAATATTAATTTTTTGTTTATTTCAATGATGACGAGATGTAGTTCGAGAAAGAACTTATCAAGGTTATCATACATTAAAAGTTGTAGAAGGTATTAAATTAGGAATAATTTTATTTATTGTTTCAGAAATTTTTTTTTTTTTTAGAATTTTTTGATGTTATTTTCATATATTTTTATCTCCTAGAATTGAAATTGGTTGTTTATGACCAGTAAAAAATATTATTACTTTTAATCCTTATATAATTCCTTTATTAAATACTATTATTTTATTATCTTCAGGTGTAAGAATTACTTTAAGACATTATTCATTAATTAATAACAATAAAAAAATAAGTTTAATTAGTATATTAATTACTATTATTTTAGGTTTAATTTTTACTTTTTTTCAATATTTAGAATATTCTGAAGCAATATTTACAATTACAGATTCAGTTTATGGTTCAATTTTTTTTATAGCTACTGGATTTCATGGTTTACATGTATTAATTGGAACAATTTTTTTAATTGTAAATTATTTTCGTATTAATAATAATAATTATTCAATAATTCATCATTTTGGTTTTGAAGCAGCTGCTTGATATTGACATTTTGTTGATGTAGTTTGATTATTTTTATATTTATTAGTCTACTATTGATCAAATTAGTAAAATAAATTAAAAATAATAATTTTATTTAATAATTTAATAAAAAATTTTAAATTGCAAATTTAAATATATCAATAATAATGATTTAAATATAATAAAGTGCCTGATAAAAGGATTATTTTGATAGAATAAATTATATAATTATAAATTATCTTTATTAATATAATAAATAATAATAAGATATTATAATTATATTTTATTTTTTCCTTTGATAATTATTTCTTTAATATTGATTTTAATTTGTAATTCTTGATTTTCATTTTGAATAGTTATAGAGATTAATTTAATTAGATTTTTAATATTATTAATTTTTGATAATAATATTAAAAATGAATTATTTATAAATTATTTTTTGATTCAGTCTTTTAATTCTTATTTATTTTTAATATCTTCTTTTATAATAAATTATAGAATATTTTATATAATATCTTTTATTTTAATAATGAATTTATCTATTTTAACTAAATTGGGTTTGCCTCCTTTTTATATTTGATATTTAAAAATAATAAAAAATTTAAATTGAAGAAATTTATTTATTTTATCAATTTTACAAAAATTAATTCCATTATTTATTATAATAATAATAATAAATATAATAATTAAAAATTTATTTATTTTAAATTTATTTATGTTAATTTTTTTTTCATTAATTATTGTAGTGTTAGGAATAAATCAATTAAATTTAAAATTATTAATAGCATATTCTTCTATTATTCAAATAATTTGAATATTAATATTAATATATTTAAATGAAAATTATTTTTTAATATATTTTATAATTTATTTGTTTATTTTTATTTCTTTAGTAATAATTTTTTTAAAAATAAATTATTTAGAATTAATTGATTTTAGTATAATAAAATTTAATAATAAATTAATATATTTATTTTGTATATTATTAATAATATCATTAGGAGGTGTACCTCCTTTAATAGGATTTTTAATAAAATGAATTTCTATTCAGTTAATATCAAATTATTATATATTATTTATAATTTTATTAATAATTATTAATTCATTAATTAGTATATTTTTTTATTTTCGTTTAATATTTATTAGATTAATAAATTATTCATATACAATAAAATTAAATTTGAAATATTTAAAGTTAAATAATTTAAATATAAATTTTTTATTTTTAATATGAATGAGTATAATAATATTAATATTATATGAATTAATTTAAAATTTTAAGTTAATTAAACTTTAAGCCTTCAAAGTTTATAATATAAATTAAAATTTATAAATTTTAGTAATAAGATAATTATATATCTATAAATAAATTTACAGTTTATTACTTTAATTCAGACATATTACTATTATTAAAATACAGAAATAAAATAAATTAATATTATATTTGAATTAGAAATTCAATTTTGGTTATTTCTTTAATTGGATAAAAAAATCAATTTAATTATTAACAATAATTTACCTCTATTTTGGTTTCAATTAAAAGATAGACTAAAAAAAGTCGTTGGATTCATAATTCAAAAATATAGTAATTATTCTTTTAATTTTATTAATAAATATTTATATAGTATAAAAAGTACAATTAATTTCCAATTAATTAGTTTAAATTTTAATATAAATAAAAACAAAATTATTATGAAATTTAAAGAAAATGTGTAATTTTTTACATAAAACATTAAATAAATAATATATAATAT